AACAATCAGATTTTCGTCGGGATATAATAAAAGGATCCATGCGTGCTCAAAGACGCAAAACGGTTACTTGGGAAATGTTTCAAGCAAATGCTAATTCCCCGCTTTTTTTGGATCGAATAAACAAAACATTTTTTTTTGATTCTTTTGATCTTTCTGAAATTATAAATTTCATTTTTAGAAATGGAGTCGGTAAAGAATCAGAATCGCAAATTTCCGATTCTTCTTTTGATTTTGATAAAGAAGGGGCAAAAGAACAGGAAAAAAAAGAGGAAAATGAGCGAATAACAATAGCAGAAACTTGGGATAGCATTCCATTTGCTCAAGTTATAAGAGGTTTGATGTTAGTAACACAATCTTTTCTTAGAAAATATATTGTATTACCTTCATTGATAATAGCTAAAAATATGGGCCGTATGTTATTATTCCAATTTCCTGAATGGTACGAGGATTTGAAGAAATGGAATCGAGAAATGCACATTAAGTGCACCTATAATGGTGTTCAATTATCAGAAACAGAATTTCCAAAAGATTGGTTAACAGACGGAATTCAGATAAAGATTTTATTTCCTTTTTGTCTGAAACCTTGGCGAAGACAAAGATCTAAGGTACGATCTCATTATATAGATTCAATGAAAAAACAAGTAAAAAAAGACACTTTTTATTTTTTAACAGTATGGGGAATGGAAACGGAACTTCCCTTTGGTTCTCCCCGAAAACAACTTTCTTTTTTTGAACCCATTTTTAAAGAATTCAAAAGAAAAATTAGAAAGCTAAAAAAACCATTTTTTCTCGTTCTAAGGGTCTTAAAGGAAAGAGGAAAATGGTCTCTACAAATTTTAAAAGAAAAAAAAGAATGGGTCATAAAAACAGCTCTTGTTATAAAGCGAATAATGAAAGAAAAAGTAAATCCGATTTTTTCATTTGAATTGAAGAAGGTGAAAGTCTATAAACCAAATAAAAATGGAAAAGATTCAAAAATAAATAATAAAATTAACCATGAAGGGACCATACCAATTCGATCTATGAATTGGACAAATTATTCACTCATAGAAAAAAAAATGAAAGATCTTTATGATAGGATAATCACAACCAAGAATCAAATAGAACAAATCACAAAAGACAATAAAAAAACAGTTTTAACCTATGATGATAAAAGAAAAGGATCAGAATCACAGAAATCTAGTTGGCAGATATTAAAAAGAAACAATATACGATTAATACGTAAATCACATTTTTTTATAAAATTTTTCATTGAAAAAATATACATGGATATCTTGCTATGCGCCATAAACATTCCCCGAATCAATATACAACTTTTTTTTGAATCAAAAAAAAAAATTCTCAATAAATACACTTACAACCATGAAACAAATCAAGAAAAAATTGATGAAATAAATCCAAATGGAATGAACTTCATTTCAACTATAAAAAAGTGGGTTTCAAATACTAAAATTAGTAATAAAAATTTAAATAGTTATATTTGCTTGTCTCAAGCATATGTCTTTTACAAATTATCACAAACCCAATTACTTAATAAGTATAACTTGAAATATATATTTCAAGATCATGAAACCCATTATTATCTTAGGGATAAAATAAAAGATTATTGTATAACACGAGGACTATTTGATTACAAATCAAGGCATAATAAAATTAAAAAGTCTGGAATGAATGACTGGAAAAACTGGTTAAAGGGTTTTTATCAATACAATTTTTCCCGGATCAAATGGTCTCGATTAGTCCCGAAAAAATGGCGAAATAGAGTCAATCAACTTCGTATGATTAAAAATAAAGACTCAATTAAATTTAATTCATATAAAAACAAAAAAGACCAATTAAGTCATTATGTAAAAGAAGATTATTCCGTAACGGTTTCGTTCACAAAAAAAAAAAAAAAATTGGTTAAAAAACACTACAGATATGATCTTTTATCACATAAATATATGAATTATGAATATATTAATTATGGGGATAAGAAAAACTCCTATTTTTATGGATCAACAGTACAAGTAAAGGAGAACCGGGAAATTCCATATCTATATAATTTCAATACATCGAAATCCGACGCATTTTATCTATTGGTAAGTACAACTATTAGTGATTATCTAGAGGAAAGATATCCTATTGATACGAATATAAATTGGGATAGAAAATATTTTGATTGTAAAATTCTCCATTTTTGTCTTATAAAAAATATTGATATCGAGACTTGGACCAATGCGCATATTGGTATCAATATTAATAAAAATACTAAGACTCAAACTAATAAGTATAAAAACAAAATGAAAAAGAAAGATATTTCATTTCATAAAGAAATCAATTTATACAAAAAAAAAAAAAACTTTTTTGATTGGATGGGAATGAATCAAAAAAGGTTATATCATAATTCTACCATAGCAAAACTAAAATCTGGGTTCTTACCAGAATTTGCGCTACTTTTTGAAACATATAAAATTAAACCATGGATTATACCAATCCAATTTCTTCTTTTAGATTTTCATAAAAATGAAAAGATTAGTCAATATGAAAGCATCAACATAAAAAAAAAAAAAAACCTTCCCATATTATCTAATCAAAAAGAATATATTGATTTAGAAAATTCTAACCAAGAAAAAAACAAACAACAATATCCAAAATATCTTGGATATGATCTAGGAAAACAAAACGAAAAAAAAGATGTTGAAGAGAATCGCGCAGGATCAGACATTAAAAAACGTAGAAATAAAAAAGAATCTAAGAAGATCAAGGAAGCAGAACTAGATTTGTTACTAAAAAAATATTTCCTTTTTCAATTAAGATGGGATGATTCTTTGAGTCAAAGAATGATCAATAATATTAAGGTATATTGTCTCTTACTTAGATTGACAAATGCAAAGCAAATTACTATAGCCTCGATTCAAAGAGGAGAAATGTGTCTGGATGTAATGCTGATTCAAAAAGATCTTGCTCTTACAGAATTGATAAAAAGAGGAATATTAATTATCGAACCAATTCGTTTATCTATAAAAAGGGATGGGCAATTTATTATCTATCAAACCATAAGTATTTCATTAGTTGATAAAGTTAAAACTAATAAAAAATTCATAAAAAAACGAAATGTTGATAAGAATAATTTAGACAAATCCATTGCACAACATAGCGATATGCCTGTGAATGAAGAAAAAAAAAATAATTCTAATTTTCTTGTTCCTGAACATATTCTATCTCATCAACGTCGGAGAGAGTTGAGAATTAGAATTTGTTTCAATTTCTGGAATTGGAATGATATAGATAAAAATCCAAAATTTTGCAACGAAAACAAAATAATAAACTGTGGACAATTTTTTAATGAGGACAAGCATCTTAATAGAGATGCAAACAACTTTATTAAATTAAAATTATTTCTTTGGCCTAATTACCGATTAGAGGATTTAGCTTGTATGAATCGTTACTGGTTTGATACCCATAACAGCAGTCGTTTTAGTATGTCAAGGATATATATGTATCCCCAATCCAGAATAAGTTAATAAACTATTATTATATTTCCTATATATCACCTGACATAACATATTTGATATATGGCGAAAGATGTACATATGCATATGTTACATTTTAGTACATGATATTTATTTATTTTTGGATCTAGGAATAATAAATTAGTGGAATCTTTTTAAGTAAAAAAAAAAAAAAATCACTCTCTTTCGTGAATGTGTAAATGTATTATATTTTATTCTATCGAAATCCTATTTTATGTTTGAAATAAAAATGGGATTTCGATAGAATAAAAAAGTATGAATAAATCTAAACTTTTGTTTATATCAGCTTAAAATGACTGACATAATCATAACATAATATAATATTAATTATTATTTTTCCTGATCGGTAAAATCTATAAAAAATAATAAAGATAGAAAAATTTTTTTATGGTCAAAAATTCATTCATTTCAGTTATTCTGCAAGACGAAAAAGAAGAAAACAAAGGGTCTGTTGAATTTCAAATATTCAGTTTCACCAATAAAATACGGAGACTCACCTCGCATTTGGAATTGCACAAAAAAGATTTTTTATCTCAAAGAGGTCTACGAAAAATTCTGGGAAAACGTCAACGGCTGTTGGCTTATTTGTCAAAGAAAAATAGAGTAAGTTATAAAAAATTAATTAGTCAGTTAGATATTCGGGAGCTAAAAACTCGTTAATTTTGAGGATTCATTTGAAATTTTTTTTTTAGGTTTTTATTTTTATAAACCTCGTTTTGAGAAATTCATGGAATAATGAATTAGGAAAGAAAAGATATGACTGTACCGGCTACAAGAAAAGATCTCATGATAGTCAATATGGGCCCTCATCACCCATCGATGCATGGTGTTCTTAGACTTATTATAACTCTCGACGGTGAAGATGTTATTGACTGTGACCCCGTATTGGGCTATTTACACAGAGGGATGGAAAAAATAGCGGAAAACCGAACAATTATACAATATCTTCCTTATGTAACACGTTGGGATTATTTAGCTACTATGTTCACCGAAGCAATAACAGTAAATGCACCAGAACAATTGGGAAATGTTCAAGTACCCCAAAGGGCCAGCTATATAAGAGTAATTATGCTAGAGCTGAGTCGTGTAGCTTCGCATTTGTTATGGCTTGGGCCTTTTATGGCGGATATCGGTGCGCAGACTCCCTTTTTCTATATTTTCAGAGAGAGAGAATTGCTATATGATCTATTCGAAGCTGCCACAGGTATGCGAATGATGCATAATTATTTCCGCATCGGAGGAATAGCTGCTGATCTACCTCATGGTTGGATAGATAAATGTTTAGATTTCTGCGATTATTTTTTAACGAGTGTTGTTGAATATGAAAAACTTATTACGCGGAATCCCATTTTTTTGGAACGAGTTGAAGGAGTGGGCATTATTGGTGGAGAAGAAGCACTAAATTGGGGCTTATCAGGACCCATGTTACGAGCTTCTGGGATCCAATGGGATCTTCGTCAAGTTGATCATTATGAATGTTACAATGAATTTGATTGGGAAGTCCAATGGCAAAAAGAAGGGGATTCATTAGCTCGTTATTTAGTACGAATTGGCGAAATGAGGGAATCCATAAAAATTATTCAACAGTCTTTAGAAGGAATTCCCGGAGGACCCTATGAGAATTTAGAAATTCGGCGCTTAGATAGAGCAAGGAATTCCGAATGGAATGATTTTGAATATAGATTCATTAGTAAAAAACCTTCGCCTAATTTTGAATTGTCGAAACAAGAACTTTATGTAAGAGTAGAAGCCCCAAAGGGAGAATTAGGAATTTATTTGATAGGAGATAATAGTGTTTTCCCCTGGAGATGGAAAATTCGTCCGCCCGGTTTTATCAATTTGCAAATTCTTCCTCAGCTAATTAAAAGAATGAAATTGGCTGATATCATGACAATACTAGGTAGTATAGATATCATTATGGGAGAAGTTGACCGTTGAAATGATAATTGGCACAACAGAAGCACAAACTATCAATTATTTTTCTAAATCAGAATCCTTAAAAGAAGTCTATGAACTCATATGGCTATTTATCCCTGCTTTGACCCTTATATTGGGAATCATAATAGGAGTACTAGTAATTGTATGGTTAGAAAGAGAAATATCCGCAGCAATACAACAACGTATTGGACCCGAATATGCCGGCCCGTTGGGAATTCTTCAAGCTCTAGCGGACGGGACTAAATTACTTTTTAAAGAGGACCTCCTACCATCTAGAGGAGATATTCGTTTGTTTAGTATCGGACCGTCTATAGCAGTCATATCAATTGTATTAAGTTATTTAATAATTCCTTTTGGGTATCGACTTGTTTTAGCGGATCTCAGTATAGGTGTTTTTTTATGGATCTCCATTTCAAGTATTGCTCCTATTGGGCTTCTTATATCAGGATATGTATCGAATAATAAATACTCTTTTTTAGGTGGCTTGCGAGCTGCGGCTCAATCTATTAGTTATGAAATACCATTAACTCTATGTGTGTTATCAATATCTCTACGTGTGATTCGTTAGAACATGAACTTTGACCTCAAAATGAAATAAAGGAAAGAGGAATTAATGTATTGGATAGATATAGATATTTTTATTTTTTTATTCATCAGAGTTATTCAGGTCGATGAGTTAAACCAGATAGTTATATGAGTAAAACAAAACAGCTTATCAATGTGTAGTAAAAAGATAAAATCTCATTCCCTATATACAAGAATAAAGCAGAAGTAAACATTAAGGAGTATAAACTCTTTATCCCAAGATTGAGATTCTCATCATATCTTGAAGCGGGTACAAAAGATCAACTGTATGGGATTACTGTCTTGTATGTATTACCATACAGGAGATCAATCAAAAATCAGTGGACGGTTAGGAACACCAAGGTACACAAAGGATTAGTAATAGAGATAATGTAAGGTATCAAAAAAGAGGTATTTCCACATAAAACGAATCATAAGATGATAGGGGCTTTAAGTTAGTAGAAATGATCAAGCAGTACTTCCCCACGATTCCGATCTAGAGTATGCTCCTAGTCACTGATTCAAGAAATAACTATCAAGAACGAATTAATCCTTTATTCTCAGGAATACCTCTTATGAGAAAGAAGAACAGGAACAAAAGAAATAGAATATAAAAAAGATCTTTATTTATTTTTTCCTACATCTATACCAAATATATATGTATATATGAAATTCTTATTCTTTATGATTCAGTAAAGAATGTCTAATTCTTTTTATCTCTTGATATAATGAGTATTTTATTGAAAGATTAAGTTATTACGGAAGATTTAATTATAAGGGATGAGATCAATTCGGAAGCGCCTTTTTTTTTTTTTATTCTAGCAGACAGAATTTCATTGGTCTAATTTTTGGGACTCTACACGGTATTTTTATTCTATCTACCCCACCCCACAAAGATACCTATAATAATACCGAACCAGTCCTTACATTTATTTGTACGCGGCCATAGAGGAGCCGTATGAAGCTGAGGTCTCATGTACGGTTTTGGAATAGCGGTGCGAACAGTTATGTTATTATCGACTATGATTATCGAACAGTTCAAGTACAGTTGATATAGTTGAGGCGCAGTCAAAATATGGTTTTTGGGGGTGGAATATGTGGCGTCAACCTATAGGGTTTATCGTTTTTCTAATTTCTTCTCTAGCAGAATGCGAGAGATTACCTTTTGATTTACCAGAAGCAGAAGAAGAATTAGTAGCAGGTTATCAAACCGAATATTCTGGTATCAAATATGGTTTATTTTATATTGCTTCTTATCTAAATCTCTTAGTTTCTTCATTATTTGTAACAATTCTTTATTTAGGTGGGTGGAATTTATCTATTCCATACATATCTGTTCCTGAACTTTTCGGAATAAATCAAATTGCTAGAGTCTTTGGAATGACAATTGGTATCTTTATTACATTAGCTAAAGCTTATTTGTTTCTTTTTATATCTATCACAACAAGATGGACTTTACCCAGGATGAGAATGGACCAACTATTAAATCTTGGATGGAAATTTCTTTTACCTATTTCTCTAGGTAATTTATTATTGACAACGTCTTCCCAACTTGTTTCACTATAAATAACACAATACGATAATGGTATTCTATACTCATAACCTCTCTTAAACAAGAGAAAGAAACATCAACTTATTCGTGGATATCTACAATATGTTTCCTATGGTGACTGGGTTCATGAATTATGGTCAACAAACAATACGAGCCGCAAGGTATATTGGTCAAAGTTTCATAATTACCTTATCCCATGCAAATCGTTTACCTGTAACTATTCAGTATCCTTATGAAAAGTCGATCACATCAGAACGTTTCCGTGGTCGAATCCACTTTGAATTTGATAAATGTATTGCTTGTGAAGTATGTGTTCGTGTGTGCCCCATAGATCTACCTGTTGTTGATTGGAGATTTGAAGGAGATATTAAAAATAAAATATTGCTTAACTATAGTATAGATTTTGGTGTCTGTATATTTTGTGGTAACTGTATTGAATATTGTCCCACTAACTGTTTATCAATGACTGAAGAATATGAACTTTCTACTTATGATCGTCACGAATTGAATTATAATCAAATCGCTTTGGGTCGGTTACCAATGTCAGTAATTGGAGACTACACAATTCAAACAGTTATGAATTCGACTCAAATAAAAATAGACAAAGGTAAATATCTTGATTCAAGAACAATTACCAATTAGTAAGATTTTATTTTTCTATTTTGATAGAAAGGATCCAAACTTCTTTATTTATTTTTTTTTTTTAGTCAATGTAACTAAAAGTAAAACGATAACTATTTATTGTTGAGAATAGCGGGTTTATTTAATATTTTTCATTTTTATTTGGAAATATAAGATTCCAACTCTTCTTTTCTTCTGAATAAATTAAAATGAAAAAGTTGAGTTGGCCCAATAACTTTATCTATATCTACATAAATCTATATTACAATCGATACTGCATTACTACATTAAGATTTTATTTAGGAACGGTATCATAAACAATTAAAAAAATAGACTAATTTTTACTTCCTGGACTATTCAGTAAGGTCATGAAATCTTTCGATTTATTTATTTATTTTCTTATTTCATACATAATGGATTTACCTGGATCAATACATAATATTGTTGTAGTATTTCTGGGATCAGTTCTTATATTTGGGGGCCTGGGAATAGTATTATTTACCAATCCAATTTATTCTGCCTTTTCGTTGGGATTGGTTCTTGTTTGTATATCCTTATTCTATATTCTATCGAATTCTTATTTTGTAGCTGCTGCACAACTTCTTATTTATGTGGGAGCCATAAATGTCTTAATCATATTTGCTGTAATGTTCATAAATGGCTCAGAATATTCCAATGTTTCCCGCCTTTGGACCCTTGGAGATGGGGTTACTTCACTGGTTTGTACAAGTATTTTTTTTTTACTAATTATTACTATCCCAGATACGTCATGGTACGGAATTCTTTGGACTACAAGATCAAACCAGATTCTAGAACAGGACCTAATAAGTTATGTTCAACAAATTGGGATTCATTTATCAACAGATTTTTATCTTCCATTTGAACTCATTTCTATAATTCTTTTAGTTTCTTTAATAGGTGCAATTACTATGGCTCGTCAATCATAAATACTTATGATTTAAAAAATTTTTTAGAATTAGAGATTTGAAATAAAATAAAAAAGGTTTAAGGTTTTTAGTTAAATCTATTGCCAATACCTTCTATTGTTCTGTAATATTTTGTTCTATATCTAGTCAATGAAATCAGTTGAATTGTTATTCATATTTAAATGAATCTAAATTGATGAGGAGTTAGTCAATGATGTTCGAGCATGTACTTTTTTTGAGTGTCTATTTATTTTCTATCGGTATCTATGGATTAATCACAAGTCGAAACATGGTTAGAGCACTTATGTGTCTTGAGCTTATACTAAATTCAGTTAATATCAATCTCGTAACATTTTCTGATTTATTTGATAGTCGCCAATTAAAAGGAGACATTTTCTCAATTTTTGTTATAGCTATTGCAGCAGCTGAAGCCGCTATTGGATTAGCTATTGTTTCATCGATCCATCATAACAAAAAATCAACTCGTATCAATCAAGCAAATTTGTTGAATAATTAAATTAGTCGTAATCATTCATTATGTAATCATTGATTTTCATTATATAAATTATATAATAATAAAATAATAATTTATATTAATTTGTTAGATTTATTTTAATTTTAAATAGAATTAAAATTCCATTAATATTAATTAAATATTGTATTATTTGTTGAACAATTTGAATTCAGATGTGCGACTTGTATTGTATGACTGTGGTTGTTGAAAGAGAAATCAAAGTATCTTGGCACTTTTTCATGAACAAATTTAGAAATATATTGATTCTTAAAAAAATTAATAAATCATTGATTCATCTGGTGTCTACAATATAAACATATAATTAATTTACTACCATTTATTTTTAGCATACCAGATCGAAAATTTTTTATGTTCAAAACGGGAATTTATAGATTTAATGTCACATTCAGTAAAAATTTATGATACATGTATAGGGTGTACTCAATGTGTGCGCGCCTGCCCCACAGATGTATTGGAAATGATACCTTGGGACGGATGTAAAGCTAAACAAATTGCTTCCGCACCAAGAACCGAGGATTGTGTAGGTTGTAAGAGATGTGAATCCGCTTGCCCGACAGACTTTTTGAGTGTCCGTGTTTATTTATGGCATGAAACAACTCGCAGCATGGGTCTATCTTATTAATTGATACGTTACAAAAACTCCACTTGAATCATTTGATTCCTCATTTACCGACAAAAGCCCGTACTCGATAAAATCAATATATTATTCCGAGCACGGGCTTTTCTGGTCAAAGCGTATCTTGTCTTTATCATGAATCATTTTCCTTGGTTAACAATACTTGTTGTTTTGCCTATATTCGCAGGTTCTTCCATTTTTTTTCTTCCCCATAAGGGGAATAAGGTGTTTAGATGGTATACTATATGTATATGCTTATTAGTACTCCTTTTAACGACCTATGCATTCTGTTATCATTTCCAATTGGACGATCCCTTAATCCAATTGGAAGAAGATTGGAAATGGATAAATATTTTGGATTTTCACTGGAGACTGGGAATCGATGGGCTTTCCGTGGGACCCATTTTACTGACAGGATTTATTACTACTTTAGCTACTTTAGCGGCTTGGCCAGTTACTCGAAATTCACGATTATTCCATTTCTTTATGTTAGCAATGTACAGTGGTCAAATAGGATCATTTTCTTCTCGAGACCTTTTACTTTTTTTTATCATGTGGGAGTTAGAATTAATTCCTGTTTACTTACTTTTATCCATGTGGGGAGGAAAAAAGCGCTTATATTCGGCTACAAAGTTTATTTTGTACACTGCGGGGGGTTCTATTTTTCTATTAATAGGAGTTCTAGGTATGGGTTTATATGGCTCCACTGAACCAACATTAGATTTTGAAAGACTTGCTAATCAATCATATCCTATGGCATTGGAAATAATATTATATTTTGGCTTCCTTATTGTTTATGCTGTCAAATCGCCGATAATACCTCTACATACATGGTTACCAGATACCCATGGAGAAGCACATTACAGTACATGTATGCTTCTTGCCGGAATTTTATTAAAAATGGGAGCATATGGATTGATTCGGATCAATATGGAATTATTACCCCGTGCTCATTCCATATTTTCTCCGTGGTTGGTGATAGTGGGAACAATACAAATAATCTATGCGGCTTTAACCTCTTTTGGTCAACGCAATTTAAAAAAGAGAATAGCCTATTCCTCTGTATCTCACATGGGTTTCACAATTATAGGAATTGGTTCCATAACCAACATGGGACTAAATGGAGCCATTCTACAAATACTTTCTCATGGATTTATTGGTGCTGCACTTTTTTTCTTGGCAGGAACCTGTTGTGATAGAATACCTCTTGTTTCTCTCGACGAAATGGGGGGGATAGCTGTCCCGATGCCGAAAATATTTACAATGTTCAGTAGTTTTTCGATGGCCTCTCTTGCATTGCCAGGGATGAGTGGTTTTGTTGCAGAATTAGTAGTATTTTTTGGAATAATTACCAGCTCAAAATATCTTTTAATTCCAAAAGTACTAATTACTTTTGGAATGGCAATTGGAATGATATTAACTCCTATTTATTTATTATCTATGTTACGTCAGATGTTCTACGGATACAAGTTATTCAATGTTCCAAATTCTAATTTTGTGGATTCTGGACCACGAGAACTTTTTGTTTCGATCTGTCTCTTTTTACCAATAATAGGTATTGGTATTTATCCCGATTTCATTCTCTTACTATCAGTTGACAAGGTACAAGATATCTTATCTAATTATTTTTTATAGATAGTTTTTATTAATGAGACGGCAAGTCTTATAATTCTGTAAAATAAAGTGAATTAGAGTTGTAATGAGATGTATCTCGAGTTTTTGCGAACCATTTTATTTCTGGAGTCAAATGGTTCGCAAAAACTCGAGATACATATGAGATGATGTTCTTATGTTATGTATTGTTTATTCAATTAGATGTTAATGTGAATGAACCATAACTATGTAAACCTATTCCTAATAGATTGATCCCAAAATAACATATCCAAATTATAAGAAATCCTATAGAAGCCGCAAGTGCCGAATGTGTATCTTGTAAACTTTTATTTGTTCTAGTATGTGAATAAATCGCGAATATGATCCAAGTAATAAATGCCCAAGTTTCCTTAGGGTCCCAATTCCAATAAGATCCCCAAGCCTCATTAGCCCATACTGCTCCAGAAAGAATGCCTATGGTTAAAAAGGTAAAGCCTAAACTAATGACACGATAACTCCAATAATCTAAACGCTGAGTCAATTGATATTTGTAATAATTTCGAAATGAAATAAAAGAAGTGTTTTTAAAAACACTTCTTTTATCATTCAAATATTCGACTTCGCCAACAATAAATGATTTAATTACTAAATTCTTGCTTTTAAAAAACATATCGATGTTTTTTCGAAATGTAACGACTAAAAGAGCGACTGATAATAATGATCCACATAAAAGAGCTGCATAGCTTAATAGCATCATACTTACGTGCATCATTAACCACTGAGATTGTAGAGCGGGTACTAATATAGCGGATTGATGCATTTCGGTTGAAAGACCCGACGTGGCGAAACCTTGGGTAAAAATAGCACTTGGCGCGGTTATTACGCTTAAATAATTTTTATTATTTCGTATTTTAGGAATCATATGAATAATGGAGAAACTCCATGAAAGGAAGATTAATGACTCATATAAATTACTTAATGGGGAATGACCCGAATAAATCCAACGAATAACTAATAATCCTGTTATAGATAAAAAGGTAGCTATCATACCTCTTTCCGATGAATTGCGTAATCCTACGATTTCGTGGATTAATAAAGTCATAAAATGAATCGTAATCACAATTAAAATAATCGAAAAAGAGATATGAGTTAATATATGTTCTAAAGTTGCAAATATCATAAAAAGGGCGGGGGTTCTCCATTATAGAATTAAAATCGAGAATTAAATATATTATAGGATCCACTGTGTCCCTTTTAGGGGATGCCGCCACTCGGACTCGAACCGAGATGCTCTAGCACTGCTTCCTAAGAACAGCGTGTCTACCAATTTCACCATGGCGGCTTATTTGAAATATTAATAAATAATAATCAATTCATGTTAAATGGTCAAGATTCAAGGATTCAATATAGTTAGTAAACGTTAGAACCGATGAAAAAAGACTTATTTAAATTAATATTTGAATGTTTACTAAGTATCGCCGTAGGGTTTAGCTTTAAGAATAAACTTTCATGTATCTAGTTTAGAATGTAAAAATAGAGTTATACCAAAACAGTCAGAACTAGATAGTTTTGTTCCGGGCCGAGGGTCGAGTTATAGAATTAAAAATCATCTTTTTTTTTAGATGATTTTTTAATCAATGTATTGAAAATTAATAAAGATTAATAAAAAAAAAAAAAAAAATGTCATATTTATCATAATTTTATTCGAGGCATTTTTCTAATAATTTCGATACCTTAGTATCATTAATAATACTCTTCGTAATTTCTTATAAATACTATCTAGTAACTATACTTCTAATTAGGTTTTGGGCTAGGCATATAACAAAAAACTTTTTCTCTATCAATTAAATTTTCACAATAGAATATTTAATTGATAAAGAAAAATTAGAATACTTAGTACTATACTAAGAGGCCAGTAAACATAAGAATTATTATTTACTATATAACACGCCACAGCAGTTAGTTCTTACTAATATTGATATTAAGGAGTTAAATACATTCAATACATTAGTTAATGTGAATCATTATATCTTAAAAAATATCTTAAAAATTTTTAAGTTCTTAATCGTATGTCGATTTAGATTATTCCAAAATTTTATTACTTGTTTGTTGCACAAAAAAACTTTTTGAATGCCCAGTAGAAACCGATTTAGCTAAAGAAAGAGCTTTTACTGCCGTTAAATATCCCTTCTTCTTCCAAATATTTCTACGAATACGTTTTTTTGATCGAGAAGTACGTTTTTTTGGAACCGCCATTCAAAAATAAAATACTAATTTTTATTATTGTATGTGAAAGACATATATTTAGATCGTTTTTTCGTCATTATCCATACTTATCCCATGGATAATAAATACTTTGTTCAAAACATGTAAAACATATCATAATAATAGAAATATAATTCTATATAATTATATAATATATATGTAAATATGTAAAAATAAATATATACATATATACAAAATATACCAAAAGATTATGAATTATATATACGTATCCATGTATATATACGTATTCATGTATATATACCTATGCCATATCACATATATCTAGGGCTAAATGAAATATATAATAATTTTTTTTTTGTTGATTTCTTTTATTATTGTTCTTTTGGTTGGTGGATTTGAAACAATTAAATTTATAACAATAAAAAAACAAATATTTTTTTATGGAACAAACATATCAATACGCATGGATAATACCCTTTCTTCCACTTCCAGTTACTATGTCAATAGGATTTGGACTTCTGTTTATTCCTATAGCAACAAAAAATATTCGTCGTATGTGGGGTTTTACTAGTGTTTTACTGCTAAGTATAACTATGGCCTTTTCGGCCAGTCTGTCTATTCAGCAAATAAATGGAAGTTTTATTTATCAATATTTATGGTCTTGGACTATCAATAATGATTTTTCCTTAGAGTTTGGACACTTGATCGATCCACTTACTTCTATTATGTTAATACTAATTACTACTGTTGGAATCATGGTTCTTATTTATAGTGACAATTATATGTCTCATGATCAAGGATATTTGAGATTTTTTGCTTATATGAGTTTTTCTAATACTTCCATGTTGGGATTAGTTACTAGTTCCAATTTGATACAAATTTATATTTTTTGGGAACTCGTGGGAATGTGTTCATATTTATTAATAGGTTTTTGGTTTACACGACCGGTTGCAGCAAGTGCTTGCCAAAAAGCCTTTATAACTAATCGTGTAGGAGACTTTGGTTTATTATTAGGAATCTTAGCTTTTTATTGGATAACTGGCAGTTTAGAATTTCGGGATTTGTTCAAAATAGTTAATAACTTGATCCATAGTAATGGGGTCAATTCTACATTTGTTACTCTCTGCGCCTTTTTATTATTCGTCGGCGCAATTGCTAAATCTGCACAATTCCCTCTTCACATATGGTTACCTGATGCTATGGAGGGGCCCACCCCTATTTCGGCTCTTATACACGCTGCTACCATGGTAGCAGCGGGAATTTTTCTTGTAGCTCGGCTTCTTCCTCTTTTCAGAGTTATACCTTACGTAATGAATTTTGTTTCTTTAATAGGCATAATAACAGTACTATTAGGAGCTACTTTGGCTCTCGCTCAAAGAGATATTAAAAGAAGTTTAGCCTATTCCACAATGTCTCAACTGGGTTATATTATGTTAGCTCTAGGTATAGGCTCTTATCGAGCTGCCTTATTCCATTTAATAACTCATGCCTATTCTAAAGCTTTATTGTTTTTGGGATCCGGATCCATTATTAATTCTATGGAACCTATTGTTGGATATTCACCTGATAAAAGTCAGAATATGGTTCTTATGGGCGGTTTAACAAAATATGTTCCAATTACAAGAACTACTTTCTTATTAGGTACACTTTCTCTTTGTGGTATTCCGCCTCTTGCTTGTTTTTGGTCCAAGGATGAAATTATTAATGATAGTTGGTTGTATTCACCAATTTTTGCAATAATAGCTTGTTTTACAGCGGGATTAACCGCATTTTATATGTTTCGAATGTATTTACTAACCTTTGATGGGCATTTGCGTGTTCATTTTAAAAATTATAGTAGTACTAAAAATAGTTCATTCTATTCCATATCTCTATGGGGAAAAGCAGTACCGAAAGTAGTCAATAGAAATTTACTTTTATCAACAATTAATAATAAGGTCTTCTTTTTTTCAAAGGATACATATCAAATTAATGATAATATAAAAAATCGAATGCGATACTTGAGTACTTCTTTTATAAATAAATACACTTACATGTATCCTCACGAATCGGACAATACTATGCTATTTCCTCTTCTTATATTGACACTATTTACTTTGTTCATGGGATCAATAGGAATTGATTTTGATCAAGGAGTAGTAGATTTTGATATATTATCGAAATGGTTAATTCCATCGAGAAACCTTTTGAATAAAAATTCAAACTATTCTATGAATTGGTATGAATTTTTTACAAATGCAATTTTTTCAGTAAGTATAGCTCTTTTTGGACTATTTATAGCATCCATTTTATATGGGTCTGTTTATTCATCTTTCAAGAATTTGGACTTAATCAATTCATTTGTAAAAAGGGGTCCTAAAAGAATCATCTTGGACCAAATAAAAAAAGTGGTATACAATTGGTCATATAATCGTGGTTACATAGACATTTTTTATACTAGAGTCTTAATCATGAGTATAAGAAGATTAGCCGAACTCATTCAGTTTTTTGATAGACGTATAATTGATGGAATCATAAATGGGGTTGGGGTTGCAAGTTTATTTATGGGAGAAGGGATTAAATATATGGGAGGTGGACGAATTTCGTCTTATCTATTCTTGTATTTATCTTATGTATTAATATTTTTATTAATCTTTTTATTTTATAATTATTTTATAATAAATTTTTAGTGACGGATACGTAAAAGATATTTTTTCTTTTCCATCACTTGGACATGTATAAAAAAAATATTGTGACATTTCATTTCGTACAGCATTTTCAAATAGATCATTTTTTATATATCTAAATGGACGATTCCATCGTTTATAATCGAAAAAAAAAGTCATAAGAGGTTTTTCAAACCGGAAATAGGCATGGGTCTTTTCTTTTTTTTCTTCTTTAAGTCTTCCCAATTCCCAATTCTCTTGATACCCATCAAGATAAGAATCTTCGTCAACAGGGCTATCCTTATAGGATGTCTCTTTAAAGTGGAATTCATCTTTTGTTTTTTCCTTTCCATTCACCCGGATCTCTTCCGTTTCATCTATTTTGTCCGGATCCTCTTTTTCTTCCGAACAAAGGGAAGGGTCTTCTTCGGTGGATCCCCCTTGTTCCTGTTTAGTCGCCTTCGTTTCGGAAGTTGTTTCTACATCGATTTCTTCCTCACTTTCTCCCTTTTCTTCTGTTTCTGAGGTTTCTTTCAGTTTCTTAGTGACAATAGGCGACGGCATTCTGCCTAAATAGTAGACACAGGTGATAAATAAGAGAATACTAAAGATTCGAGCCATATAATTTCTCAATTCTGACACAAGGTACTTATTAGATCGAATAGAATGATTTTGCCGTATCCAGACTAAGACCAATCCAACCCATTTCATGAATAAAATGTGACCAATTAACCAACCAACAAAACTACTTGTTACAAATAACATCTTA